GTTAATGTAGCTTAAACTTAAAGCAAGGCACTGAAAATGCCTAGATGAGTATATTAACTCCATAAACATATAGGTTTGGTCCCAGCCTTTCTGTTAACTCTTAATAAACTTACACATGCAAGCATCCACATCCCAGTGAGAATGCCCTTCAGGTCAACAAGACCAAAAGGAGCGGGTATCAAGTACACACTCGTAGCTCATGACACCTTGCTTAACCACACCCCCACGGGAAACAGCAGTGACAAAAATTAAGCCATAAACGAAAGTTTGACTAAGTTATATTAATTAGGGTTGGTAAATCTCGTGCCAGCCACCGCGGTCATACGATTAACCCAAGCTAACAGAAATACGGCGTAAAACGTGTTTAAGCATTTCACTAAATAGAGTTAAATTAAAATTAAACTGTAAAAAGTCCTAATTTTAATAAAAATAAACGACGAAAGTAACTCTAAAATAGCTGATACACTATAGCTAAGACCCAAACTGGGATTAGATACCCCACTATGCTTAGCCCTAAACACAAATAATTATATTAACAAAATTATTCGCCAGAGTACTACCGGCAACAGCCTAAAACTCAAAGGACTTGGCGGTGCTTTATACCCTTCTAGAGGAGCCTGTTCTATAATCGATAAACCCCGATAAACCTCACCAATCCTTGCTAATGCAGTCTATATACCGCCATCTTCAGCAAACCCTAAAAAGGAATAAAAGTAAGCACAATTATTAAGACATAAAAACGTTAGGTCAAGGTGTAACCTATGGAATGGGAAGAAATGGGCTACATTTTCTATCTCAAGAAAATAACACGAAAGCTACTATGAAATTAGTAACCGAAGGAGGATTTAGTAGTAAACTAAGAATAGAGTGCTTAGTTGAATTAGGCCATGAAGCACGCACACACCGCCCGTCACCCTCCTCAAGTGACTAAAATGCACTTAAACCTATTTAAATACATTAACCACATAAGAGGAGACAAGTCGTAACAAGGTAAGCATACTGGAAAGTGTGCTTGGACGAACCAAGATATAGCTTAAACAAAGCATCTAGTTTACACCTAGAAGATTCCATACATTATGAATATCTTGAACTATACCTAGCCCAAACCTTACCACCAACCTAATAACCAAAACAAAATAAAACAAAACATTTATCTCTAGACTAAAGTATAGGAGATAGAAATTTTTAAAATGGCGCGATAGAGAAAGTACCGCAAGGGAATGATGAAAGAAAAATAATCAAAGTACAAAAAAGCAAAGATTACACCTTATACCTTTTGCATAATGAATTAACTAGCAAAAACTTAACAAAATGAATTTTAGCTAAGTAACCCGAAACCAGACGAGCTACTTATAAACAGTTTATCAAGAGCCAACTCATCTATGTAGCAAAATAGTGAGAAGATTTATAAGTAGAGGTGAAACGCCTAACGAGCCTGGTGATAGCTGGTTGTCCAGAAAATGAATATCAGTTCAGCTTTAAAGATACCAAAAATACAGAAAAATCCACTGTATCTTTAAAAGTTAGTCTAAAAAGGTACAGCCTTTTAGAAACGGATACAACCTTGACTAGAGAGTAAGACTTTTAAAAACCATAGTAGGCCTAAAAGCAGCCATCAATTAAGAAAGCGTTAAAGCTCAACAATAAAAACACTATTTAATTTCACCAATAAGCTAACCAACTCCTAGATCCACTACTGGACTATTCTATTATTTAATAGAAGCAATAATGTTGATATGAGTAACAAGAAATAATTTCTCCTTGCATAAGTTTAAATCAGTACCTGATAATACCCTGATTATTAACAGTAAATAAAAACAATCCAAAAATAAACAATTTATTAATTATACTGTTAACCCAACACAGGAATGCACTCAGGAAAGATTAAAAGAAGTAAAAGGAACTCGGCAAACATAAACCCCGCCTGTTTACCAAAAACATCACCTCCAGCATTTCTAGTATTGGAGGCACTGCCTGCCCAGTGACAAACGTTAAACGGCCGCGGTATCCTGACCGTGCAAAGGTAGCATAATCATTTGTTCTCTAAATAAGGACTTGTATGAATGGCCACACGAGGGTTTTACTGTCTCTTACTTCCAATCAGTGAAATTGACCTTCCCGTGAAGAGGCGGGAATAAACAAATAAGACGAGAAGACCCTATGGAGCTTTAACTAACTAGTCCAAAGAAAATAAACTTAATCACCAAGAGATAACATTATTCTTTATGGACTGACAGTTTCGGTTGGGGTGACCTCGGAGAACAAAAAATCCTCCGAGCGATTTTAAAGACAAGACATACAAGTCAAATCAAATCATCGCTCATTGATCCAAAAGTTTGATCAACGGAACAAGTTACCCTAGGGATAACAGCGCAATCCTATTCAAGAGTTCATATCGACAATAGGGTTTACGACCTCGATGTTGGATCAGGACACCCCGATGGTGCAACCGCTATCAAAGGTTCGTTTGTTCAACGATTAAAGTCCTACGTGATCTGAGTTCAGACCGGAGTAATCCAGGTCGGTTTCTATCTATTATGCATTTCTCCCAGTACGAAAGGACAAGAGAAATAAGGCCAACTTGACAAAAGCGCCTTAAACCAATTAATGATTTCATCTCAATTAATCCTGCAAACAAAACCCGCCCTAGAAAAGGGCTTAGTTAAGGTGGCAGAGCCCGGTAATTGCGTAAAACTTAAACTTTTATATTCAGAGATTCAAATCCTCTCCTTAACAGAATGTTCATAGTAAATATTTTAACATTAATTATTCCCATTCTACTAGCCGTAGCTTTCCTTACATTAGTAGAACGAAAAGTTCTAGGCTATATACAACTTCGAAAAGGCCCTAATGTTGTAGGCCCATACGGCCTACTCCAACCCATTGCAGACGCAATCAAACTCTTCATTAAAGAACCACTACGACCCGCAACATCTTCAATCTCAATATTTATCCTTGCTCCTATCCTAGCCCTAAGCCTAGCTCTGACTATATGAATTCCCCTACCCATACCTCATCCTCTTATTAACATAAACCTAGGAGTATTATTTATATTAGCCATGTCAAGTCTAGCCGTATACTCAATCCTATGATCAGGATGGGCTTCCAACTCAAAATACGCACTCATCGGAGCCCTACGAGCAGTAGCACAAACAATTTCATACGAAGTAACACTAGCCATCATTCTCCTATCAGTACTCTTAATAAATGGATCCTTTACCCTTTCCACACTAATTATTACACAAGAACAAGTATGACTAATCTTTCCAGCATGACCACTGGCAATAATATGATTCATCTCAACACTAGCAGAAACAAATCGAGCACCATTTGACCTTACCGAAGGAGAATCAGAACTAGTATCAGGCTTTAACGTAGAATATGCAGCAGGACCATTCGCCTTATTCTTTATAGCAGAATATGCAAACATCATCATAATAAATATTTTCACAACAACCCTATTCTTAGGAGCATTTCACAACCCTTACATACCAGAACTCTACACTATCAATTTTACCATTAAATCACTACTTCTCACAATTACCTTTCTATGAATCCGAGCATCCTACCCTCGATTCCGCTATGACCAACTAATGCACCTACTATGAAAAAGCTTTCTACCCCTAACACTAGCACTATGCATATGACATGTATCATTACCCATTCTCCTATCAAGCATTCCCCCACAAACATAAGAAATATGTCTGACAAAAGAGTTACTTTGATAGAGTAAATAATAGAGGTTTAAATCCTCTTATTTCTAGAACTATAGGAATTGAACCTACTCCTAAGAACCCAAAATTCTTCGTGCTTCCAACTACACCAAACTCTAACAGTAAGGTCAGCTAATTAAGCTATCGGGCCCATACCCCGAAAATGTTGGTTCATACCCTTCCCGTACTAATAAATCCAATTATCTTTATCATTATCCTAACAACCGTCTTACTCGGAACTATTATTGTCATAATTAGCTCTCACTGGTTACTCATCTGAATTGGATTCGAAATAAATATACTCGCCATTATCCCCATTATAATAAATAAGCATAATCCACGAGCCACAGAAGCGTCAACCAAATATTTCCTTACCCAATCAACAGCCTCAATACTACTAATAATAGCCGTTATTATTAACCTAATATTCTCAGGCCAATGAACTGTCATAAAATTATTCAATTCAACAGCCTCTATACTAATAACAATAGCCCTTGCCATAAAACTAGGAATAGCCCCATTCCACTTCTGAGTCCCAGAAGTAACGCAAGGTATCCCCCTATCCTCCGGCCTAATCCTACTTACATGACAAAAACTAGCACCAATATCCGTACTTTACCAAATTTCTCCATCCATTAACCTAGACCTAATCCTGACCCTATCCATCCTATCAATCACAATCGGAGGCTGAGGAGGACTAAACCAAACCCAACTACGAAAAATTATAGCCTACTCATCAATTGCCCACATAGGTTGAATAACAGCAGTACTACTCTACAACCCCACTATAACACTACTAAACCTTATCATTTACATCATTATAACCTCTACCATATTTATACTATTTATAGCCAACTCAACCACAACTACTCTATCACTATCACATACATGAAACAAAACACCTGTTATGACAGTCCTAATCCTCGTTACCCTTCTATCAATAGGAGGACTTCCCCCATTATCAGGGTTTATACCAAAATGAATAATCATTCAAGAAATAACAAAAAATGACAGTATCATTTTACCAACTCTAATAGCAATCACAGCACTTCTAAACCTATATTTCTACATACGACTTACATACTCCACTGCACTTACAATATTTCCTTCCACAAATAATATAAAAATAAAATGACAATTCCCAATTACAAAACAAATAACCTTACTACCAACAATAATTACACTATCCACCATACTACTACCACTTACACCAATCCTATCCATTCTAGAATAGGAATTTAGGTTACACAGACCAAGAGCCTTCAAAGCCCTAAGCAAGTACAATTTACTTAATTCCTGATAAGGATTGCAAGACTACATCTTACATCAATTGAATGCAAATCAACCACTTTAATTAAGCTAAATCCTCACTAGATTGGTGGGCTCCACCCCCACGAAATTTTAGTTAACAGCTAAATACCCTAACGTACTGGCTTCAATCTACTTCTCCCGCCGCGAGAAAAAAAAGGCGGGAGAAGCCCCGGCAGAATTGAAGCTGCTTCTTTGAATTTGCAATTCAATATGTTAATTCACCACGAGGCCTGGCAAAAAGAGGAGTCAAACCTCTGTCCTTAGATTTACAGTCTAATGCTTTACTCAGCCATTTTACCCATGTTCATTAACCGCTGACTATTTTCAACTAACCATAAGGATATCGGTACTCTGTATCTCCTATTTGGTGCTTGAGCTGGTATAGTAGGAACTGCCCTAAGTTTACTAATTCGTGCCGAACTAGGTCAACCCGGAACCTTACTTGGAGATGACCAGATCTACAATGTAGTCGTAACCGCACATGCATTCGTGATAATTTTCTTTATAGTAATACCTATTATAATTGGAGGCTTTGGTAACTGGTTAGTCCCTCTAATAATTGGCGCCCCTGACATAGCATTTCCCCGAATAAATAATATAAGCTTCTGACTCCTTCCCCCTTCTTTTCTACTGCTTCTAGCATCTTCTATAGTTGAAGCAGGAGCAGGAACGGGCTGAACTGTATACCCTCCTTTAGCAGGCAATCTAGCCCATGCAGGAGCCTCAGTAGACCTGACTATTTTCTCCCTTCACCTAGCAGGCGTTTCTTCAATCTTAGGAGCCATCAATTTTATCACAACAATTATCAACATAAAACCTCCCGCAATATCACAATACCAAACCCCTCTGTTCGTATGATCCGTTATAATTACCGCTGTGCTCCTACTTCTCTCACTTCCTGTACTAGCTGCCGGCATTACAATACTTCTAACAGACCGAAACCTAAATACAACCTTCTTTGACCCAGCAGGAGGAGGAGATCCAATTCTATACCAACACCTATTCTGATTCTTTGGACATCCCGAAGTATATATTCTTATCTTACCAGGATTTGGAATAATTTCCCATATTGTTACCTATTATTCAGGGAAAAAAGAACCATTCGGGTATATAGGGATAGTATGAGCTATAATATCTATTGGGTTCTTAGGATTTATTGTATGAGCCCATCATATATTCACAGTCGGAATAGACGTTGACACACGAGCTTACTTTACATCAGCCACCATAATTATTGCTATCCCAACCGGAGTAAAAGTTTTCAGCTGACTAGCCACACTTCACGGAGGTAATATCAAATGATCCCCCGCTATAATATGAGCCCTAGGCTTTATTTTCCTTTTCACGGTTGGAGGCTTAACCGGAATTGTCTTAGCTAACTCTTCTCTTGACATTGTCCTTCATGATACATATTATGTAGTTGCACACTTTCACTATGTATTATCAATAGGGGCTGTATTTGCCATTATAGGGGGATTCGTACACTGATTTCCTCTATTCTCAGGCTATACCCTAAATGACACATGAGCTAAAATCCACTTTGCAATTATATTTGTAGGCGTAAATATAACCTTCTTCCCACAACATTTCCTAGGATTATCTGGCATACCACGACGATATTCTGACTATCCAGACGCATACACGACATGAAATACTATTTCATCTATAGGTTCATTTATCTCATTAACAGCAGTTATACTTATAATTTTCATTATTTGAGAAGCATTTGCATCCAAACGAGAAGTCTTAACTGTAGACCTTACTACAACAAATCTAGAGTGACTAAATGGGTGCCCTCCTCCATATCACACATTTGAAGAACCTACATACGTTAATCTAAAATAAGAAAGGAAGGAATCGAACCCCCTACTACTGGTTTCAAGCCAACACCATAACCACTATGTCTTTCTTAATAAAATAAGATGTTAGTAAAACATTACATAACCTTGTCAAGGTTAAATTACAGGTGAAAACCCTGTACATCTTATATGGCATATCCCATACAACTAGGATTTCAAGACGCAACATCACCCATTATAGAAGAATTACTGCATTTTCATGACCATACACTAATAATCGTTTTCCTAATTAGTTCTTTAGTACTCTACATCATTTCACTTATGCTAACAACAAAATTAACGCACACCAGCACAATGGATGCACAAGAAGTAGAAACAATCTGAACAATTTTACCAGCTATTATTTTAATTCTAATTGCCCTTCCATCTTTACGCATCCTATACATAATAGATGAAATTAATAATCCATCTCTTACAGTTAAGACTATAGGGCACCAATGATACTGAAGCTACGAATATACAGACTATGAAGACCTAAGCTTTGACTCCTATATAATTCCAACATCAGAATTAAAACCAGGAGAACTACGACTGCTAGAAGTAGATAATCGAGTTGTTTTACCCATAGAAATAACAATTCGAATACTAATTTCCTCTGAAGATGTACTACATTCATGAGCCGTCCCTTCCCTAGGACTAAAAACAGACGCGATTCCAGGTCGCCTAAACCAAACAACTCTTATATCAACCCGACCAGGCCTATATTATGGCCAATGCTCAGAAATCTGCGGATCAAATCACAGTTTCATACCAATTGTCCTTGAACTAGTCCCACTGAAATATTTTGAAAAATGATCCGCATCAATATTATAAGGCCATCAAGAAGCTAAGCAAGCATTAACCTTTTAAGTTAAAGACTGAGGGCATAATACCCTCCTTGATGACATGCCACAACTAGATACATCAACATGACTCACCATAATCTTGTCAATGTTCCTAGTCCTTTTTATTATTTTTCAACTAAAAATTTCAAAACACAACTTCTATCATAACCCAGAACTAACATTAACAAAAACACTAAAACAAAGTACCCCTTGAGAAACAAAATGAACGAAAATTTATTTGCCTCTTTCATTACCCCTATAATTCTAGGCCTTCCTCTAGTTACCCTCATTGTCCTATTTCCCAGCCTACTATTTCCAACATCAAATCGACTAATCAACAATCGTCTTATTTCCCTCCAACAATGAATCCTTCAACTTATCTCAAAACAAATAATAAGCATCCATAACCCTAAAGGACAAACATGAGCACTAATACTAATATCCTTAATTCTATTTATTGGATCAACAAACCTACTAGGCTTACTACCCCACTCTTTTACACCAACCACACAATTATCTATAAACCTAGGAATAGCCATTCCCCTTTGAGCAGGGGCTGTAATCACAGGCTTCCGCAATAAAACCAAAGCATCACTTGCCCACTTTTTACCACAAGGAACACCTACTCCTTTAATTCCTATACTAGTAATTATTGAAACCATCAGCCTATTTATTCAACCAATAGCCCTTGCAGTACGACTAACAGCTAACATTACAGCAGGACATCTATTAATTCACTTAATCGGAGGAGCCACACTGGCACTAATAAACATCAGTACTACAACAGCTTTTATTACATTTATTATCTTAATCCTATTAACAATCCTTGAATTTGCAGTAGCCATAATCCAAGCTTATGTATTTACCCTTCTAGTTAGCCTATATTTACACGATAACACATAATGACACACCAAACTCACGCTTATCACATAGTAAATCCCAGCCCCTGACCCCTTACAGGAGCACTATCTGCTCTCCTAATAACATCTGGTCTAATCATATGATTTCACTTTAACTCAACAACCTTACTCATACTTGGCTTAACAACAAATATACTTACCATGTATCAATGATGACGGGACATCATCCGAGAAAGTACTTTTCAAGGCCACCATACCCCAAATGTCCAAAAAGGCTTACGCTACGGAATAATTCTCTTTATTATCTCAGAAGTTTTATTTTTCACTGGATTTTTCTGAGCATTTTATCACTCAAGTCTTGCCCCCACACCTGAATTAGGTGGCTGCTGGCCCCCAACAGGCATCCACCCACTCAACCCCCTAGAAGTTCCACTACTTAACACCTCTGTCCTTTTAGCTTCAGGAGTATCCATTACTTGAGCTCATCACAGCCTTATAGAAGGAAACCGCAACCATATACTTCAAGCCCTATTTATTACCATTGCATTAGGCGTATACTTTACATTACTCCAAGCCTCAGAATACTATGAAGCACCCTTTACTATTTCAGATGGTGTCTATGGCTCAACCTTCTTTGTAGCAACAGGCTTTCACGGCCTCCACGTTATTATTGGATCCACATTCTTAATCGTCTGTTTCTTCCGACAACTAAAATTTCACTTTACCTCTAATCACCATTTCGGATTTGAAGCAGCCGCCTGATACTGACACTTTGTAGACGTAGTATGACTTTTCCTTTACGTCTCCATTTACTGATGAGGCTCATATTCTTTTAGTATTAACTAGTACAACTGACTTCCAATCAGTTAGTTTCGGTCTAACCCGAAAAAGAATAATAAACCTAATATTAGCCCTCTTAACCAACCTCACATTAGCCACATTACTTGTTACTATCGCATTCTGACTCCCCCAGTTAAATGCATACTCAGAAAAAACAAGCCCATACGAATGTGGATTTGACCCTATAGGGTCAGCCCGTCTCCCTTTCTCCATAAAATTTTTTCTAGTGGCCATTACATTCCTCCTATTTGACCTAGAAATTGCATTACTCCTACCATTACCATGAGCCTCACAAACAACAAACCTAAACACAATACTTACCATAGCCCTTCTCTTAATTTTCCTATTAGCCGTAAGCCTAGCCTATGAATGGACCCAAAAAGGACTTGAATGAACTGAATATGGTATTTAGTTTAAAATAAAATAAATGATTTCGACTCATTAGATTATGATTTAACTCATAATTACCAAATGTCCCTCGTGTATATAAATATCATAATAGCATTTGCGGTATCTCTTACAGGATTATTAATATACCGATCTCATCTAATATCATCCCTCCTATGCTTGGAAGGAATAATATTATCCCTATTCATTATAGCTACTCTAATAATTTTAAACTCACATTTCACCCTAGCTAGCATAATACCCATCATCCTACTAGTCTTCGCAGCCTGTGAAGCAGCACTAGGCCTATCCCTACTAGTCATAGTATCAAACACATACGGAACCGATTATGTACAAAATCTCAACCTATTACAATGCTAAAATATATTTTTCCCACAATAATACTAATACCTCTAACCTGACTATCAAAAAGTGCTATAATCTGACTTAACTCGACAATACACAGCATACTAATTAGCTTCACAAGCCTACTTCTCATAAACCAGTTCGGCGATAACAGCCTTAACTTTTCATTAATTTTTTTCTCCGACTCCCTGTCTACACCATTACTAATCTTGACCATATGACTCCTCCCTCTAATACTAATAGCTAGTCAACACCACCTATCAAAAGAAAATCTAACCCGAAAAAAACTATTTATCACTATATTAATCTTACTACAACTATTTCTAATCATAACATTTACTGCTATAGAATTAATTTTTTTCTACATCCTATTTGAAGCAACACTAGTTCCAACACTTATTATCATTACCCGATGAGGAAACCAAACAGAACGCCTAAATGCCGGCCTTTACTTCCTATTTTATACACTAACGGGATCCCTGCCCTTGCTAGTAGCACTAATTTATATCCAAAATACAATAGGATCCTTGAACTTCTTAATCCTCCAATACTGAGTACAGCCAATATCCAACTCTTGATCCAATATTTTTATATGACTAGCATGTATAATAGCCTTCATAGTCAAAATACCACTATACGGTCTTCACCTATGACTTCCTAAGGCGCACGTAGAAGCCCCCATTGCAGGCTCTATAGTCCTAGCAGCAATTCTACTAAAACTAGGAGGATATGGCATGCTACGAATTACACTTCTCCTAAACCCAGTAACCGAATTTATAGCATATCCATTCATTATACTGTCCTTATGAGGTATAATCATAACTAGCTCAATCTGCCTTCGTCAAACAGACCTGAAATCACTCATTGCATACTCCTCCGTTAGCCACATAGCCCTTGTCATCGTAGCTGTCCTTATCCAAACACCTTGAAGTTACATAGGAGCTACCGCCCTAATAATTGCCCACGGCCTTACATCCTCTATACTCTTTTGCCTAGCAAACTCCAACTACGAACGAATTCACAGCCGAACAATAATCCTGGCTCGCGGCCTACAAATATTTCTTCCACTAATAGCAACCTGATGACTTCTAGCAAGCTTAACCAACCTAGCTCTACCCCCAACAATTAACCTAATTGGAGAACTATTCGTGGTAATATCAACATTCTCATGATCTAACATTACAATTATTCTAATAGGACTAAACATAGTAATTACTGCCCTATACTCCCTCTATATGCTAATCATAACACAACGAGGCAAATATACCCACCACATTAACAATATCTCGCCCTCCTTCACACGAGAAAATGCACTTATATCCCTACACATACTACCTTTACTACTCCTATCCCTAAACCCAAAAATTATCTTAGGCCCCCTCTACTGTAAATATAGTTTAAAAAAAACATTAGATTGTGAATCTAATAATAGAAGCTTATCCCCTTCTTATTTACCGAAAAAGTATGCAAGAACTGCTAATTCTGTGCCCCCATGCTTAACAGCATGGCTTTTTCAAACTTTTAAAGGATAATAGTTATCCGCTGGCCTTAGGAGCCAGAAAATTGGTGCAACTCCAAATAAAAGTAATAAACATATTCTCCTCCTTTACATTAGTAACCCTACTTCTATTAACTATACCTATCATAATAACAAGTTCCAACATCTACAAAACTCCAATCTACCCACTCTATGTAAAAACAACCATCTCATGCGCTTTCCTTACTAGCACAATCCCCACAATAATATTTATTTATACAGGGCAAGAAGCAGTAATCTCAAACTGACACTGACTAACTATTCAAACTCTCAAACTATCACTTAGCTTTAAAATAGATTATTTCTCAATAATATTTATTCCAGTAGCACTATTTGTCACATGGTCAATTATAGAATTCTCCATGTGGTATATGCACTCAGACCCATACATCAATCAATTTTTTAAATATTTACTCCTCTTCCTAATTACAATACTTATCCTTGTCACCGCAAACAACCTATTTCAATTATTTATTGGTTGAGAAGGAGTCGGAATCATGTCATTTTTACTTATTGGATGATGATATGGACGAGCAGATGCAAATACAGCAGCTCTACAAGCAATCCTATACAATCGTATTGGTGATATTGGATTCATTCTAGCAATAGCATGATTCTTAATAAATCTAAACACCTGAGATCTTCAACAAATCTTCATACTAAATCCAAGTAACTCTAACCTACCCCTAATAGGTTTAACACTAGCTGCAACTGGAAAATCTGCACAATTCGGCCTGCACCCATGACTACCTTCCGCAATAGAAGGCCCCACCCCCGTCTCAGCATTACTCCACTCAAGCACAATAGTAGTAGCAGGGATTTTCTTATTAATCCGTTTCTACCCACTAACAGAAAACAATAAATTTGCCCAGTCTATTATATTATGCTTGGGAGCCATTACCACCCTATTTACAGCAATATGCGCCCTGACCCAAAATGATATCAAAAAAATTGTCGCTTTCTCCACATCCAGCCAACTAGGCCTCATAATAGTAACCATTGGCATTAATCAACCCTACCTGGCATTCCTTCACATCTGTACCCACGCCTTCTTCAAAGCTATATTATTCATATGCTCCGGCTCTATTATTCACAGCCTGAACGACGAGCAAGATATCCGAAAAATAGGAGGCCTATTTAAAGCCATACCATTCACCACAACAGCCCTAATTATTGGCAGCCTCGCACTAACAGGAATACCTTTCCTCACTGGATTTTACTCCAAAGACCTGATTATTGAAGCCGCTAACACGTCGTATACCAACGCCTGAGCCCTCTTAATAACATTAATTGCCACCTCCTTTACAGCCATCTATAGCACCCGCATCATCTTCTTTGCACTTTTAGGACAACCCCGATTCCCAACCCTAATTATTATCAACGAAAATAACTCCTTCTTAATCAACTCAATTAAACGCTTACTAATTGGAAGCCTCTTCGCAGGATTTATTATCTCCAATAACATTCCCCCAATGACAATTCCCCAAATAACCATGCCTTATTACCTAAAAACAACAGCCATAGCAGTCACAATCCTAGGCTTTATCCTAGCACTAGAAATCAGCAACACAACCTATTACCTAAAATTCAAGTACCCATCAAATGCTTTCAAATTCTCTAACCTTCTAGGATACTACCCCACAATCATACATCGCCTAACTCCCTATGCAAACCTAACAATAAGCCAAAAATCAGCATCCTCCCTCCTAGATCTAATCTGACTAGAAAACATCTTACCAAAAACCACCTCACTAATTCAAATAAAAATATCAACGATAGTTACTAACCAAAAAGGCTTAATCAAATTATACTTCCTCTCTTTTTTAATTACAATCCTTGTAAGCACAATCCTACTTAATTTCCACGAGTAATCTCCATAATTACCACAACACCAATCAATAAAGATCAACCAGTTACAATAACCAATCAAGTACCATAACTATACAAAGCCGCAATTCCCATAGCCTCCTCACTAAAAAACCCAGAATCCCCTGTATCATAAATAACTCAGTCACCTAAACCATTGAACTTGAACACAATCTCTACCTCCTCATCTTTCAACACATAATAAACTATTAAAAACTCCATCAACAAACCAGTAATAAATGCCCCTAAAACAGCCTTATTAGAAACTCAAATCTCAGGATACTGCTCAGTAGCCATAGCCGTCGTATAACCAAAAACCACCATTATACCCCCTAAATAAATTAAAAAGACCATCAAACCTAAAAAAGACCCACCAAAATTCAACACAATCCCACAACCAACACCACCACTCACAATTAACCCTAAACCCCCATAAATAGGTGAAGGTTTTGAAGAAAACCCCACAAAACCAATCACAAAAATAATACTTAAAATAAATACAATGTATGTTATCATTATTCTCGCATGGAATCTAACCATGACTAATGATATGAAAAACCATCGTTGTCATTCAACTACAAGAACACTAATGATCAATATACGAAAAACCCATCCACTTATAAAAATTGTAAATAATGCATTCATCGATCTCCCAGCCCCATCAAATATTTCATCATGATGAAACTTTGGCTCTCTCCTAGGAATCTGCTTAATTCTACAAATCCTAACAGGACTATTCCTAGCAATACACTATACAGCTGACACAGCAACGGCATTCTCCTCCGTCACCCATATCTGCCGAGATGTAAACTACGGCTGAATCATCCGATACATACATGCAAATGGAGCATCCATGTTCTTTATCTGCCTCTTCATGCATGTAGGACGAGGCCTATACTACGGATCATATACATTTCTAGAAACATGAAATATTGGAGTAATTCTCCTATTCGCAACAATAGCCACAGCATTTATAGGATACGTCCTACCATGAGGACAAATATCCTTTTGAGGAGCAACAGTCATCACCAACCTTCTCTCAGCAATCCCATACATCGGCACTAACCTAGTTGAATGAATCTGAGGGGGATTCTCAGTAGACAAAGCAACCCTTACCCGATTCTTCGCCTTCCACTTCATCCTCCCATTCATCATTGCAGCCCTCGCCATAGTACACCTACTCTTCCTTCACGAAACAGGATCCAACAACCCTACAGGAATCTCATCAGACGCAGACAAAATTCCATTCCACCCTTACTATACTATCAAGGACATCCTAGGCGCCTTACTATTAATTTTAGCCCTCATACTACTAGTCCTATTTACACCAGACCTGCTTGGAGACCCAGACAACTATACACCAGCAAACCCACTCAACACACCTCCACATATTAAACCAGAATGATACTTCTTATTTGCATACGCAATTCTCCGATCAATTCCCAATAAATTAGGGGGAGTCTTAGCCCTAGTCCTATCAATCCTAATCTTAATTCTAATACCCCTACTCCATATATCCAAACAACGAAGTATGATATTTCGACCAATCAGCCAATGCCTGTTCTGAATTCTAGTAGCAGACCTACTAACACTCACATGAATTGGAGGACAACCAGTCGAACACCCATATATTATCATTGGACAACTAGCATCAATCATATACTTCCTACTTATTCTAGTATTAATACCAGTAGCTAGCACTATTGAAAACAACCTCCTAAAATGAAGATAAGTCTTTGTAGTACATTAAATATACTGGTCTTGTAAACCAGAGAAGGAGAACAATCAACCTCCCTAAGACTCAAGGAAGAAGCTATAGCCCCACTATCAACACCCAAAGCTGAAGTTCTATTTAAACTATTCCCTGGAACACTATCAATATAGTTCCATTAACGCAAAGAGCAAAATTAGTATTAAATTCATTAAAACTTTTAAAAATCAACACAAACTTAGCACTCAATAGCCCTATAAGATACTCATACACCAATCAAGAAGTAATATAAATATGCCCTGTAGGGTACATTATATTAATGTAATAGGACATAATATGTATATAGTACATTAAGTGAAATTCCCCATGCATATAAGCAGGTACAGGTAAACAATTAGTAGTCACAAAACATAACATGTACACAACACATTCTAAATCATTCGTACATACAAGCAAGTACATAACCTCTATTAATAGTACATAGTACATTAGGTCGTTCATCGTACATAGCACATATAAGTCAAATCCGTCCTCGACAACATGCGTATCCCGCCCCCTAGATCACGAGCTTAATCACCATGCCGCGTGAAACCAGCAACCCGCTTGGCAGGGATCCTGATTCTCGCTCCGGGCCCATCAATCGTGGGGGTAGCTATTTAATGAACTTTATCAGACATCTGGTTCTTTCTTCAGGGCCATCTCACCTAAATTCGCCCACTCATTCCCCTTAAATAAGACATCTCGATGGACTAATGACTAATCAGCCCATGCTCACACATAACTGTGCTGTCATACATTTGGTATTTTTTATTTTTCGGGGTTGCTTGGACTCAGCTATGGCCGTCAAAGGCCCCGACCCGGAGCATATATTGTAGCTGGACTTAACTGCATCTTGAGCACCCGCATAATGGTAGGCATGGACATTATAGTTAATGAAAGCATGGACATATAGTTAATGGTACAGTACATAACAATAAGTGCATTACGTATATACTATTATATATCTTTCCCCCCCTTCTTTATTTTCCCCCCCTTAAATATTCACCACCATTTTCAACACACTTTTCCCTAGATATTTAACTAAACTTACCTCGTTTTCAATACTTAAATAAGCACTCCAACCGAGATCAGTATATGGGCGCCTGGTCCATTTTACATTCCACG